TTTGCATGTGTTAAGCATATAGCTAGCGTTCCTTCCAACTATCACAAGCAGGTGAGTGAATCCCCTTTCCTGGTGCTGCCCTTGCTCTCATTGCAGCAGAGCCATTTATATCTGCCACTTGATCAGTAGAGGCAACACGCTTGATGTTAAGATGAATGGCCTTATTATCTGCACCTTTCATTCTTTTTTTTGTGTTAAGGCCCTGTTATTACTACTTGAGTAAGGGAGGAAGATAGTCCTTTTAAGAGGGAAGTTTTGATGCAACACGTTCATGCAGGAACGATTAATTCATCTTTCTTGTTATCGTGTAAAGGGTGCTATTCACTGGCAGTCCGATGACGCGCTAGGAGCAGCCTGCAGCTGCCTTTTTCTTTATAAAGTCTAGTTGTTATATGCTTAACACATTCAAATATCTTTCCTTTTAGGAAGGTTAGTTTCTGGAATGTAATATCTGCTACTTTATCCTTGTTGACTGGAAGGTTAGAGCAAGCTAGGCCATATAAGAATAGATTCTATCGATCAGTTCTTGTTGCTTTCCTCTTGCTAGGCTAAGAGCTGAGTAGATCCTAGTGTGAGGACTTACCTTGAACTTCCTTACCTCACTGTAAGTTCTTCCTCTTCAAGGTTAGAGCAATCTAGGACAGAAAAGAACTAATGAGATCTCTCAAGGTCTTTGCCTGAAGGTTAGAACAAGCTAGGCTAGATAAGAATTAGATGTGAGCTCTCTTCTTTCCTTTTGTAGTTGCATGTAGCTCCTTTCTCTTGTTTGTTTTCGATGTTCAAAAGAGTCTGATTTCACAGACTCAAATGAGGAACCAATACTATGAGTAGATGTGGTTTGAGATCGATTGTTAAGGCCTTGACCCCACGTCGCAAAGCAAAGTGGAAATCTATCCCTGGTACGAGCATGGAACACTGGGTTAGCAGCAAGGTAAGTGGCACTCATATTGTAACAGTTAAGTAGTTGGGGATCCTTGATGTGAATATCAAGATCACGAAATCCGTAATGGAGCCATATCAGTTCAGTAGCTGTGCTAGCGAGGTCCCGGTATTCAGCTTCGGTACTAGAGCGTGAGAATTCTTCGTGCACTATGATAGGAGCCCAGGATCCAGTTGTGAAGCGACGATCATCTGGGTTTCCAGCCCAATTAGCATCAGAAAAGGAAATGGGAGGGATGGTTAACCCATGAGTGTGCCTTTGAGAAAGCGAAGAATCCGCTTGACAGCGATGAGTCGTTCTTCGTGGGAGATGAATATGTTGAAAGACCTAATTCACATCAAATGTAGGGTCGGGTGAGTGTCAAGTATTGGAGACCACCATCCTGTAGGATCGAAGATCCCCATCCAGTTGAAAACCAGCTGAAATTGGGGTAGAGCAGGGCTTGCATACCGTCATGTTAGCCTTGGAAAGAAGGTCAAGTTTGAGAGAGAAAGAATCGTGGGGGTCAATATTCAGGATGGTTAGAAAGCCAGTCCATAAGACCAAGATCTGCTCCACCTTTCAACACTACAAATTCATTCCATTCACAAAGCAAAGACTACTGGAAGGGCTCAAGCTAAAGTTCAGGGCATGTCCCTGAGATGAGTGCCTGACTTCCTTCCTGAAAGGCCTAGATGAAAGCTAAAAAAAGTTTGATTTTCATTTTAAAGTGGCCAGGTAGAAAGAAGTGAAGTTTCTATTGATAATTGATATTGAATCACGTCAGATCCTTGTTTAAAAAAGAATATCAGATGTCCAGGAAATGAAAAGAAAGGGATAGAGGAAGATTCAATACCAGCTGATTCCCTTATAGATTAACCTCCTTCAACCTCCGAAGCGGATAAGATCCCAAGAGCTTCATCTATACCAGCAGATGAAAGAGGAGCTTCTACGTGAACATTTCTAACAGCCTCCTCCAACAGTCTAGTCACTAGCACTGGTTCTTCCAGCAACAGCTCTTACTGTAACAGAACTAGGACCGTCAACTCCAACTGTAGCAGCGGGAATCCCCTCCCCACCCTAGCCGGAATGGAGGAAGAACTTTCACTGGAGACATCAGATGTTGCAGATGGTTGGGTTGGTCCGACCAAGAAAGCCATGGGAGCAAGGGGCTCGAAAGCTTCACTTTACTTAACCTTTTTAATTTTAATAAAGGGGCAAGCAACCAAATACCACTTTACAAGACTTAGTTATAATAAGGAAAACCCCGTATGTATATATTAGTAAGGCCTTTTCCCTTACCCGTGTTGTTGTTCTTCTTGTTCCCTAACTTTCTGGTTTAAATAAGGACCTCGTCATGTTCATCCTTGGCTTATTTCCTGTAATTTCTCTCTCTTCTTTCTTAGCTTTGCTCTAGGTCCCTCCATTTTTTTTTTCGACCTTTAGCCATCTCCAATCGATCCTCGAAAGAAAGAAGCTTTTGAGTCAGGGCAATGGGGGAAAGCCACAACCTCCCTGGACAAAGGCAGAGACCATTGCCCTACTTTCTGACCTAGAAGCGACTCCATTGGCTTTTCGAAAAGCAGTAAACTATGAGATGTCGTCTCGTCTCTTGAAAAGAATCGAAACTGAAGAATCGGCACAATCATCTCCCCAACCGATACAGAAGCAGCTTTCTGTTTATAAGCTTAAAGTACAACTGTACGAATGTAAAGAGCGGATGTAGCAGCTTTTTTTTGAAAGGTAGCTGTAGCTTCTGGCGCAGGAACTTTAGTTAGACTGAACCGCGCAACTTCCTTCTGCTTCCTTTTCTATATTATCTTGTCTGTCTTAGAGAGCAAGCGTATCTCTTCCGGCAATAGCACCTCTTCTTTTTAGCTTGACTAGCCAGCAGGAGCAGAAATCGCAATCGTCGTAATCCGAATAACGGAATCAGAGTAGCTGCGTATTGGCTTTGTAATTCTTCTTATGGCTTATTAAGTCTTTCCGAGAGCAGCAAGCCACACCACCCACCAACCCTCAGCCAAAAAGCCGTGCCGTCTCTTGCTTGGAGAGGAAGCGTCCACTTGACTGGCTTTCCTGCTTTCCTAACTGTAACGAGATCTGATTCTTTATAATAGTTACCACCTCTTCTTCGCAAAAAACCAACCATTCGTTCAGAGTCGACAACTGCAGATAGGCCTCTCCCCAATGCAATTATATCTCCTGCGAATCCTGCTTCCGGCCTCATTCTTCTATTTCTTTATATAAGATATAAGACGCAGTCCTCTCTCCTTGCTGCCAGCGTGCGAGCCTACGGCCTTGGTCTTCCCGAAATCGTGAAAAGAACGCAAGATAAGGTGCATTTTTTCATTTCAGCCCAGGACCTCCAAGCTTGTACGGCCGGATGTCGGTCCCACGTAGTTGGCGCAGGCCCCAATGACTTACCCGACGTTTTTTCGAAGACGTGTAAAATCTGGCTCCGTCCCGCAACATTCGATGGCGTACTGCACCAAGTAGAGAATTCAAAATTCTTCTTCCTTTCTTTCACTTTCGAGTGATTCATCAATAGGGGACCGTACCATAGGAAGGGGAAGTTCCTTCTTGGAATGCCGTCGTCTAGCTGGAAAGGCTTTTCTTTCTTGGCCCTGTAGAACCGGATTCCGTTCCTTGATTCGAACCAGACTGACAAACCTCCCATCAGATGAATAAGAAAGTGGTCCAACGAATCCAGCTGAGCACAGATCTATTCTTCGAATAGCAAGCAACAATAGAGAAAATCGCAGCTAAACCCTATCCGTTCAAAACGGGTACGATATCAACTAATTTCGAGGGCCTTGGAACCTGTTTGGAATTCGCAAGATATCAATCACCAATGAAGCCCTTCTCATGAAATTGGGGTGGGGTGTAATTCATGAGCCAGAGAGTTTTTGGGTCGTGGTGTTGCGGGGAAAGTATGTGAGAACATATGACCTTGTCCCTTCCATCAAAGCTAGAAGCCAGGACTCTCCCCTGTGGAAGGTGAAAAGTCTGGCCTAAGGTGTTGGAGGGTGTCTCTTGGGTGATAGGCAATGGAAATGGGATGGCCCTCAACGGATCAGATCATTCCTTTGGTTAGTCGTGCATGGCAGGTTATTGACTAACGGCAACAGATTCAAGCGACAATTGGCAGACTCTCCCAGTTGTCAGTTTTGTGACGGTCTTTAGGAGTCTGAGCTTTATTGAGGGATTGCCCACGTTATGAAAAATCAAGTCTTATTCCTCTTCTCGAGAGATGTTGGGATTTCTTGATTCAGGGGAAATGCACTTATTAGAGATGGTATGAAACAAGAGTTCAAACTTCCTAGGATGTTAAAGTGTGATAGACATTCAATCAACGGATTTAAGAATCCTAGTATGTCTGACTTCTACTTCATAACTTACGCTACGATATTTCTTCTAAGGAAAGGCAGAACTGCAGCCCAATTGCCGTTCTAGGAGGGAGCTTGGAGAAGCCCAAGCCTATTCTTTCCATCGATAAAGTGAGAAGAAAAGGCCCTGACGGCATGGGACTGCTTCCTTTGCTACGGATGCCTAACTTCTTCAGTCTCATGCTTCTTAACCTTAAGGTGATAGAGTAGAGACAATTCCTATTGACCCCTCGGGTTCCTTCACTCACTTTTCGAGGCATCGGATTTGTGAACATGTCAAAAGCTTATTATTGTGCAAAGTCAAGCAGCGGGGAAGATCTTAACAAAAGCTACCCATGGTCCTAGTCCTAAGAAGGGTTCTGGAGAAAGAGTTAGGGCATACTTAGATTTTTGATTATGATTGATTGGCTCACTGAACTCCCCCAAACTAGTCGAAGGTTCCAGTCGGAGGTCAAATGAAGAAGGAATGCTTTTTTCTTGCGACTGGGAATAGAATAGACTTAGTGAAGCTAGTCTATTATCTTAGGTCTCACCTGTGCTATCACTAAAAGAAAAAGGGAATAGCCTTTCTATACATCCGCGACTCACTCTGGTAAGAAAAGAAGAAAGAAAGTCAGATCACCACTGAATCTATCTGCTCCCACGGTGCGGTAACTAGAAAGCACTACTTTATTTGTTCAAATCAATCCCCTCTTCGCTACTGACTTGGCTTCTTCCACTGAGGATGTTGGATTCCTAAATTCAATCATTTACCCTTCGCCCGCTAACTCTTAGAAATAAAGTAAACCCATGCAGTCATATTCAAGACTAAGGATCCCTGTTTTTGAACATAATTTCCCTTTCGCCGGGATCAACTACTTTATATACGATAACGATACCATTCACATTAAAGCATTCGTTACGAGTCGCGGAGAGGAAGAGGAGCTTATGAAAGAAGAGACAAGAGCTCCTTTCCTTCTCCCCCGAGGTCATGAGCTACTCTCTTCTAGCCTTCCCCTAACAGATTCAATGGCATCGCTTATTCTTTTTCTTTCAAGCATGAGTGACCAGTCGATTCTCTAATTAAGATATAGCAGTCAACCATCAAGAAATCATCAACTAGTTAACCGGGGATGAGCTCTATGGCTAATTCGTTCGGCTATTCTATTAAGTAAGAATCGACTTAAGCTTAAGCTAGAGCAGCTCCTTCTATCACATCGGATTCTAGTAAAGAGATGGGCCTTCTCGTCTGATCTCTGCATCAACAGGAATGCGGGAAAAGCTTCTTCTCGGGACTCTGGGGCGAGAAGAAGCTTTCTCCGCCAAGGAAAAAGAAGTTCGATTCAATGTCTCTTGCTAACGCTTATTCCGCAGTCTCCTTTCCTAAAGCACCTCCCCTTTCTACAGATGCTGAAGATGTTACCGGCGGTTGTAGACGCTTCCGCAGCAATCATAGATCTAAGCTTTGAAGTCCCCAGTTCCGGATGTCCTATTCTTGTAGTTAGGTATCCCAAAGCTATTTCCTCTGTTCCTCCCATCCCTGGCTTACACCCTGTCAGTAGTAATACCTACCTCTAGCCCACCTTCCAAACGATTGAAGGTAGGACGGATTAAATTCCCCCGGGGCGACAAAGCAACAATTCGATAAGCACCCCAGCTCTTTTATTAGTAGGACGGGCGATGGGCAAACATCTTGTTTGGTAACTTGCAGGCCTCGGGCGCTAGCCTTGCGAACGGTTTTCTTTGGTTGCTATCCCCCGCTCTTGAAGGATTAGATTTGGTGGAATCATCTGGGTTTAAAAAGCTTTTGTCCGCTTGAAAGGTTTTCGTTGTTCTTGGCTGTTTCAATCTTGGTCGAGCGCCTTTCATAACCTCGGCGATTTATCACATTAAACAATTAAACCTATTCCTCAGGAGGGCTTCGATCCCTAAATTAGTATAGCGCCTACTCCGGGGATGATGGATATGATATCTTGAGTTAATAGAGCCAACCAAAGCTTGCTTACTTAGTGTGTAAAGACTACAGCTCCGGAAGATACCGGGCATCTGTGAAAGCTAGAATCGGTCTGCACCCTCCTCATTCTACTCAGAAGGAGCTCCGATTCCTATTGGTTTTGGCAGAGGCAAGAAAGAAAGAAGCTAGGCTTCACCCAATCTTCCAATCTAAATCTTACCGATCTCGGCTGAGAGGGCAAAAAGCTATAGATAAATCGATCGATAGGATGTCTTTGCATCCCGGACCATAAACCGTAGAAACGTCCAGAAATGGTAATACAATAAATTTAGCTATCTGGACCTAGCTCGATATCAGTAGAAGATAGAGCCGCTAGCCCGACTGGAGATAGTTACGTGCTTGTCTGAGAGGAAATGGGCGGGCTATACAGTAACGGATTACGGAATGCATCAAGGGGGCGTGGACCAACCATACATCTACCCGTTGCTTAGGTCATTCACTCAAGGCTACCGGGGATCTTGACTCAACGGAATCAGACTGCGGGTAGAAACCGTATAAAGCTTCGAATCCTTGAATAGACATCCCTACGCTAACCAAAAAGAAGCTAGCTATGCCCCCGTCGGGATAAAAAGACAGGGTGGAAGGTTCCCCAGGAGAGAGATACGGAGCAGAGCAGCACCCTTGGCCTATCGTTTAGGGAGGAGGCGAGCGCCTTACTCTTTTGGTCTTCACTTGACGTTCCACTCCTTTCCAACTCATTTCAGGGACCGTTCTGCAGACAGGACTAGAGCCCTTCTCGGGTGACCGAAATCCGAATGCACATAAAATCTCACCCTCGTATTTTGTGGTAGTCTAGTCGGCTCGGCGAGTGATCCAGGAAGTTATGCCTTAACTTCTGTAGTCTCTCAGGATGATAGAATCAGTAAACAAACTGAGATTCTTCTCAATCTGAAGATCAGTCGAGTCAAAATCTTTCTTCCCCCTTTTTTATATATTATAAGAAAACCTTCCTTAGCGTACTATACTTTGATAAAGGGAATGCTGCCGATACTTGAAAGACTCATCCTCTGGCAAAAGCTTGACTTTCTTACTTCAATCGCTTAACCCAGAAGGTCTCATTCCAGTTTGACTTCTATGCCTAATCGATAGTTCTTCTTGCTTCAGTTCCCTATGAGATTGATTGAACAGAGCTTCTTGCTACATAGAAATGTCCTACGAGACAGAGTAATGGGAAAGAAAATCTTAATGCGCCCAACAATGATTCTAATTCCCGCGGACTGGTTACATCAAGACCAGGTGCAGCCAGTAGCTTTTAGATCTTCAAAGCTTGTTCAATGATCCTTCCCTTTCCTTTCATATTCTTTGGAAACTCATTCCCTTACCCCGGCAACTCACTCTTTGCCAGAAAAGTCCTACCACATATTTACCCATCGCTCTCTTCTTCCTAAAGCCAATTCTTCACTCAACTACACATCATTTTCGGATTGCCTATGCCTTCTTTTTATTGTAGTTGATTTCATAATGAATAAGGCTTCCCCGCTTCTTCTTTGTTCTTGTTCTTTCGTAAAGAGCGTCTTTTTAAGCCAACGGTGTTTTCAAAACGATTCCTGAGTCTACGGAGAGAAATCGGTCTTTAAGCGAAAATCCCGGGTTTTTCTATCTCACTCCACGGAGGGAAAAGGTTTGTTAATTCATTCAAAAGACTTCCCAGTTTCGTACTGAGATCAGACACCGAAGATGATATTAACAAGTGATAACATTGATTATATTTCATATATATAAAATCTACCATCAATCAAGATACAAAGTACCTAAGTAATGTCACATCTATACAATTGTATACCTACATTACAAAATCTCAGCACTTCATCTACACGAATGCTGCACATTATTCTTGTTGGTTCTTATCTACATGAATATTAGACATCGATGTCAGTTACAGGTTCAGACCACTGAATTTTCCAGGACTAAGTACTTGATCAGTTGAACACAAAGTTCAAAACAATATTAAACCTTCTGCATCTGATTATTGGTCTTGGGAGCAACCATGTCTTCTAAGATCATGGGGTAGCACATTTTTGTGTGCAAGCCTTTCCATACATTGTCTGCCAAGATGGCATTCACTGCATCAGTTGGATGGTATTGATCCCACCGGGTTGGTTGCATTGCTGCAAGCAATTTCTGATGCAAAGCACATGATCCATCCCTTATACTTTCCTAACCCACAGCAAGCATCAGTAGTGACATTAAAACCTGAGTGAAAACATCATAGAAGTATGAGCTGTGAATGCTATAACATACAAGGCAGTGACAAAAGGGAGAAAAACGTTAGGCGCCTTACCATAGAGTTCATGGTTCTTTATTATATCCATCGAACCTTCATACATATCACAGAAGGTGATTTTGGCATCAGGAAGTTCCAGACCTAGCTCTTCAATCATATATCTCATTACAAAGTTGTACTCCAGAATCATGTCATTTATCTCCTCAATGCACTCCCCATTCTTGCTGTTGTACCTCCACAAATAGTATGGAGCACAGCCAATAGGTGGCAGCCCCATGAGAATTACTTTCCTGACATTCATATTGTACAAGTTCTGTTCCATAAACATAAATGAATACGATCAGACATTACTCAATATATAAAGTACAAGAAACCATCCTTTCAAGAACACAACAAAATATGCGAAGTAGAAAACTAGAAAAATCACCTTTATTTCCTGCCGCTGCAACAAACTGGTTGAAGCTCCATGGTAGATACAGGTTTTGGATATTGGATACATTACGCAAATAGTAATGTATGTAGTCATTGACTCCAATAGAAACATAAAAGACTGAGTTCGAGATGAGCTCATTCGCAGCAGCCTCGCCCATGTTCAAAATAAAAGACTGCAAAGTATCCGTGAACTGCTGAATTTGCTGCGTGAAGGAGATTCGTTGACCCTGCAGCAAAATTACATGATTGTTGATTAGTTGTAAGCATAGCTGATGAATCTGCGATCTTATCCTCTTAGTACTGAGGAGCTTACCAGTTCTGATCCACTTGAGAATATAACTCCAGCACCAGCAGATGCATAATTGACCCCTTTAGTCATATCTTCAACAGTTCCCATCTGCCCAAGATAACTTGGTACAAAGGGAAGCCCGAGGCGCAGTGCTGATCAAATAAATGACAATAGATCAAAATGAGGAAAAACTCTGTCCTTCTTTTTATTGTAGTTGATTGAAATTGAATATTGAATAAGGCTCCCCCGATCGACTTAGGGTAAACGAGCTAGGTAGCTTGCTTCTTGTTTGAGTTGAATATGGACTTCAAGTAGTATTTCAGATGGGAGTACAAACAAGTAAGTAAACTAGCTGAGCTAGCCGCATTCCCAGCTACTAAGTATCCTTCCTTCTTTCACTTACAGTTCTCTAAGACATTCAGGGGCTGTGTAACTGCCGTTAGAACGCTTTTCTTAATCCGTTACGGATGTCGAAAAGTGAAGATTGGTTCTGTACCAGGTCATGGTGATATGCTTGATAAAGGTTTGTTTCGTCGATAGCATTTTATGATGTGGGATGCGTAGTAGCTGTTGTCACAGTAGGGGTCCTAAGGCGGGAATAGTCCTAAAGTAGCCATAGCGTTGATTGCTCTCCTTGTTCTATTGTATGGGCGAATTCTCTTAATGAAAGCCTTCTTTTTGGCTCTCGTGTGAGGGTTCTGCTGTTAAATGACTTTATAGAGTCCTAAGGGTAGTCTCAAAGATAAGGGATTCCCGCCGTATTAGTTTTGATTAGCTGTCCCAGGGAAAGGAGTCAGTATTGGCGCATGTCCGAGCTAAGATCGGTTGAGGCGGGTAAAGACGGTTTGGTAAAGGACTCCTTTAGTTTAGCGGTCATGGATCGATTCTAGGTGGTTAACTTGTATACCCCTATTATCAGAGTTCACGTTCTGATCATCCCATTGTTTTCAAATAGACATGCCATATTGGCTTTCTCCGAGGCCATAAGAAGGTAGTTGCTTAGGGACCGAAGCGAAGTAAGCTGGAGCTTCGAGGTCAGCTTCTAGGTCATAAGCCCATCTGCGATTCCCTCACTCGCTAGCAACCAAACCAAATGGGATTCAATTCTTCAATTCCCTTCTCTTTCGGTTAGCAACTAACTGACTCTCGTACTCGGTACTCTCTCCTCTCCCGCTGTCTAACCACCTTACCTCTCCGCCCTACCTCGGGCAATCTTTCTACCTTGGTCAAGTTGATCTTCGGGAAGGCCTAGCCTCCCTTCGGTCCTTCTTGTAGGTTAGGGGAAAGGGCTTCGGTTGAGTGCCGTTTCGACGGCTTTAGTTTGGAGGATCGTAGACTTCTGCCGGTCAAGTCGATGGGAAAGAGTCCAAACCCGTCGCCTCACCCTTCCTTAGCCACACCTCTCTTTCCTTTGCCCTAGACCTACCCAACAAATGGAAGTCTTCCCTTTCCCTTTAGCTTCATGGCTTCCCTTCCATGAGCATATTGTCATGAGTGAAGGTAATCTTTGCTATCGCCGCTTCCTGCACGGCGGTCTCTTTCTGGGACTTCAACCTCCACTCGATTGACATGGGGCCCATCTCTCTCGGCTTCAGTCAGTCTTTTGATCCTAGATCCGAGTCTCATGCCCTATAGTCCCGGCTTTGAATTCCTTCCCTTAGCCCACCTTTAGCTTGCTTCCCTCAAAGCAAAGATCGGATTCGTTCACTGCTAAACAAGAGTTCCGAGTCGATTTGGTCGTGATCCTTTCTTCTCGCCATCTCCGTTGGCAAGGTGAGTCTCATCCCTAGCTTGGCTACTTTACTAGACTATAGGCACTAGGCTATTCTTCGATCTCGAAAGAGTGAAAATCAGGATTGGATGCTGTTCCAATCTCTCTCATCGTGAAATCGAATTCACCGTAGATCGTTGATTCCCTTGCTTTGCTTTCGGGCAATGATTCCGATTCTTCTTTGCTTGCCCACTCTAACAGATTCTTATTAGTTCAAATAGCCCTAGCGAGCTCCCGTGAACTAGCAGCGGACGCATCAATAGCTGCAAACGGAGAGGAATGAATTCTAGAACTAGTGGGAGGACTTTGCCAAGAGAAAGAGTAGTGAAAGAATTTAGAGATAGCAAGGTCTTCATAAATAGCACGCACAGGACAGAGAGAAGGAAGAGCTTATCCCCCATGGGATGGGGGCACTCTCTTTAAATTACAGACGTTAGCAATCACGGCTGATTCAACAATCGTGAATTGAATTAGCCTCGGCGGAAGTTCTTTCTCTCTCAACTATTGTTTCTTATGCCCGAAAACGGAAAAGCTACTGGCCGTCGAATCTTTCTATCTTTAAATAAAATAGCAGACAAGATGCAATCGCAATCAGTCAATACCAGGCAAAGTCCTTACTTACCAGACCAGGCTCAAAGCGAGAAAGACCCGGCAAACAAGAAGCAGGGCATGGACCTGCTTCTACTATTGATCTTGTCCTCTGTCTCTTTAGCTGCGAACAAGTCTTCTTTCACAAGCAGTTCTCTTATCCGCTGTTGTTAGCTTTCGAGGGAGGAAGTGACCGAGGGATTATGTGTTGAAGGAAAAAGCCTTGCTCTCTTTTTTTTTCAGAGGGAAAGCGTCGAGCTCTTCCCAGACGGGGATTCTTTGGTTCCAATCCGGGTATAAGCGCCAGCCCTACGTCCGCATCTCACGAATGCCGTGTACTAAAAGGAACGGGGACAAGATGTCCAGCCTTCCATCTTTCAAAAAAACCAAATCCTCAGTTGGCTAAACTGATCTACTCTTCCTTTGAATAACCTAAGGTACGTATTGCCTGTTAAATCCTCCCTTGGCTTCTTGAAGGTAGGACTGACAAGTTATGGTTTTCAAATAGGGTACGACTCTTACACCGGTTGAGGGAGCCAACCTAAGCTCGTATGATATAGAAAGTAGAAAGGCCGTTTAGCAAAATAGAAAGGATAGGGGAAAGCGACGGCTTTTAGGATAGAAGTTACAAGGGGAGATAGAGTCTGACGTCCTAGGTAGGGAGTCTCTCAACCGATAGCGATAGGGAACGACTTATATACAAGGAGCTTTGACAGTAAAGTGGAGGTTTTTCATACTTGACATCAGTTATCACGGATTCAATCAAAAGAGATACCCGGCGTCAAGTCTCTACCTTCTCCTTCTGACTGGCTGTTCTCCCCAAACAAGAAGTGGGAAAGGGCTTCTAATGGCACAGCTGACAGTTTGATCTCTCCATCCATCTGCTGCATGAACATCGACAGTGAAATCACTTAATGTAAGGTAGCGGATGAGGCGAAAGAGCAGCATTGCATCTATCCTCAAATCAAAGAAAGAAGGCCCAACGACTGCCCGCTTCTATATAAAATAAAAGCCTTTTGCCTCCACCAGAGTTGACCAAGGATCTGTGGTCCCATCATACAGAATTCTGGCATACGGAATTTCTCAGGCCGGGCAGAGATCTGAAAGGCCCTTGTAAATTCCAAAGCCTCTGTGCTTGCGAACATCTTCCTCTAGTCCTTTGACGCATATCTAATAGAAATGGATTCCTCTGCCCCGGCTGGCTGGTGTGCCTTCTCTTACGGAAGCAGCTACTCCGGACAGAATCGTCCGCTGTTGAGAGATTCAAGTAGATATTTTCGACTTCAAGCGGATGTGCCATTGAGAATGATGTATATTAAGGAAGAGTTCTGTCTTTTCTTTCGGGAAGTGGAATCACGGTTGAAGGTCTTATCGCGGATTAGGGGTGTTGATATGAGGGTACCGAAGGTAATATAATTCGAGCGAATGTGAAGAAAAACCTACCTAACCCTCAAGGAAATGCTAAATTTGCTCTCTCCTATGGGAGAACTCTCTCTTGGAAGGGGAGTGTCTTCCATCAACACTGCATTCATTCTCTTATACCAAACGAAGCCCGGTCCCGGCTGTAACTACCGATTGGCAAACTACTTATATGTAGAAGCCGTTATGATAACGAGATGCGAACTACCTTTTCTTTTAGCTTTGGAACACTAGGTAGCTTGCCTGCCTCATTAGCTAAAGCGTGGGCTGGCTTTTCCTATTTGCCTGTAGTGAGTGATGCTCTAGTTCTTTGATAGCTAGCTTTCTAATAATATAGAGAACCTAACTCTCCTTAACCGGGGAGCTTTACCTGTTTATTACATGAAAGCTTTCCCCGGGGAGCAGGCAACGAAGCTAAGTAGATGTGGAAGCGAGGGCAGAACAAGCAGGCAAGCAGCGCGGGTGGGACCTGTTGTTCAGGAGGTTTGGAGAGCAAGTAACCAGGGAACTCCGTTCTATAGAGAATATCTCCTGGAGTTTTAGCTCTGGTGGTCAAGTAGTCCTTTAGCTGCCTGCCTTGATTCCCGCGTCACAGTAGCTAAGCGTAAGTAAGCGTGGTCAATAGAACGGAATGGAATGGTTGTTGCATTTATCCAAGCAAGGAGCGGGGTAGTTGACTCGCGGGAATAAGGGAATGCGATGTCGAAAAGAAAGGAATTGAATTAGCAATAGACTGAATTTCAGTATACTCTGCTTTAGATGCATTCTTCTTCTTTCCGTACCATACCTCTTCGGCGCATCAGCATCTGTTGTTGAAGCAAAATCTGTTGTAAAGTCAGATGTAGAATATTCATATGTAATTTCATTACCTGTTGGCGAATCATCCTCAGTTGAATCTTTTTTAGTTTCCCTCCCCGGTGGAATTGAAAAATAAACTAGACTCCCCTCCTTGCGAAGAGGCCCCACCCGAACCACCCTCATCAAGTGCTACCTCAAAGCAGGAGCTTTCTTCTCCATCTTATTCATATCGAAATTGGTTTCGTGCTCCGTTTTCGCTCTCCATTTGCTCTTGCAAAATTCCTGGCATGCTGATATGCTACGAAAAAATTGTTGTTCTAAGCCATGTGAGACCCTACTCGTAAGTTTGAGTTAATAGAGTCTATCATACGGTGTATCGAAATGTATTGGATGGATGTCCTCGAAAATAAGATATCTAAATAGAGCTTCCCGAAACCATTGGTTTGGACGTTTCTAGTGATCAAGGCCTTGTTTTGACCTTCAACTCCGCTATGCGCAAAGGAAGCCTTTCTCTGCATATGTATGATATTTCATCCGTGAGTGTATTAACACGAGAAGGCTGGTGGGTTAGGCCGAGCCTGGTTCGGTTAGGACAGCAAGGGAAAGGTTGGGTATACAACTATCAATAGATAGGGAAAACCGGCCCTGAAGGTGTATCAAAAAGGACAACATCAGGTGAGCCTAATTTGCACTTCTTTAGTAGTGAACTCCTCTTCCGAAGCTCACGCCGAGCCGGAACCTATTGAAGTCGAAAGATCAATTCCCCGACTCAACGGCTTATTATGCCCCTGAAATAACTGATTTTGGAGCCTTTGTTTCGGCGTCTGCTTCAAAGGAGACTCCTGGGAATTCATTCCTGTGATTCTTGTCCCATCGATTATCAAATAGGGGTCGACACAGGCTGAAATATTCCCCGATAAAGCCAATCTCCAAGTGGAGGATTCACGCTCTAGCCTCATTTCTAGATCCGGATATGGGTCATACGTTCCATTTCTGGTCACCTTCCAAGCTACGACTTAGGAATTGTAGCGAAGACTCGTGATTGATCTCATTATGGCTGGGCCAAAGCCTCTCTTTCTGATGCGAATTCGGTAGAATCGAAGATAATTTTCGAAATAAGAAAGAGTCTATTTTCATATTTAAGATAATTTTCTTCCATTTAAAATATCGTTTTGAAAGTTGGTGGGTGGAGTAAGAATATTAGGTAAAGCATTTCCTTCGTCAAAAAGCCTCCGGAACGGAAGGCGTTCGTTTCGGTCTCAGTTGGCGTCCATTTCGCAGCCCTAATGGTGCCATCTTGGACTAGGTGTCGAAGAGTTCCCAAGGAGTGAATTCGGTGAAGTGGATGACTCGTTTCTTTGTCCGGTTGGAAGACTCGGTCAGTTGGTTTCCAGTGCCAATAATTGGTAGAAACCAAGTCTGACTGTCAACGGAGAGATTTTTTCTCAAAAAATTCTTATTGTAAGTGCCCCAGCTTCTCCTTGGCTCTTGACAATCTTATCGATGAGGTTCCTTGAATTGATTCGAGGTGAAACCCTCAGACAACCCTTTAGAGGGAACTTGATGAGCGGGCATCGAGGAATTTCTCTGCTGTTCCCGGCTCTCATAAATGGTAGAAATGACTCCTCAAACTCCACATTATCCATATGCCTAAATTCTTTCATTTATAGAACTGGGAATGGGAAGAGGAATAAAAACCGGCAGTCCTTCTCTTATCCTTAACTGGAACAGGGAAGGAAAGTCCTTCAAAGAGCAATAAAGGCCGGCGCGGTGCCATCCATTTTCCTATTGAAAAGGAAGGCGGGAAAGAATCCTAGGAAAGAACACGCTTGTGAAAGCAATCAAGCCCAGCGACATACGCGCTTACTTTTTATTTCATTTTAATCAAATTTCAGGCTGGCTCTTCTGCTTCCCCTTCTCTAGTCTATCTACTCTAGAAACTCGTCTCAAGCCTTGAAAGAAAATCAGTCTTTTGTGTGGCTGGTAATTTATTTTCATAAGATATAGCTGTTCCTGCTTCCCTTTCTCGAGGCCGCCCTTTTCTACCTGTCGTTCGGGAGTTCGCTCGCAAGAACGTCGCGTACCAAGGGAGATCTTTCGATCACTCTCTTAGCCCCGACGCCCAAGGCACGCCTTCATCTCTACCCACCTTTTTGAATTCTAACCGTGACCAGCCATGACAAGGCTGAATGGATTAGAACCCTAGACTCGCTCTACTTACCGAAAACAAAACTCTTCTTCCTAACAGCTGATCTGCGACATCTTCTCTCTCTTCTTATTCATGCTACCGGTAAAGAGAAGGTTTGGATGTCAGGATCAAGAAAAAAAAGACCACTTTCGTACATAGGTGGAATGAACTTTCTTCTTTTCCGAGTGACTTGCTTAGTGGAAATGCTTGAGTGTCACCCGGGTAAAACGCGAGAAGTCTCTTCCCTTCGGTCAGCCAAATATCCGAATCATTGACTTCCTTCAATCTTCCGAATTCGGAAGAAAAGAATTTCTACCCTCCTAAAAGCAAGTAGCCTCCCTCACTTTTATGTTCTAGAAGTAGTCTCCTTTGGGGTTAAGGGTCTAGCATTACCTCCTTTTTTTCCTTAAAACCTTAAGTAACTTAGTGCAACATGGCAAATTTCATTGAGAGGAATCAGAAAAGAAATGAAAAACAACTCGAAAAGAATCTGGAGCATCCTCAGGTTTAGGTATTGTTCGTCGTACCAAGCACTTCTTGGCGAGCTCTAATATGATCAGATTTATAAGTAAGCATCTCTTGTAAAATATGAGAAACACCAAATCCCTCTAGAGCCCAAACCTCCATTTCTCCTACCCGTTGTCCCCCTTGTTTGGCCCTTCCTCTAAGGGGTTGTTGTGTAACAAGTGCATAATGCCCGCTGGAACGTCCATGTATTTTATCATATCAGCAACTTGATGAATTAATTTCAAGATATAAGGCTTTCCTATTATAACAGGCTGCTCAAAAGGATCTCCCGTTCTTCCATCAAATATTCTACTTTTTCCCGGGCATTCGGGTTCAAATACCCACGGATTTGCTGTTTGCTTACCGGCTTCATATAATTCAGAAAATACTAGTTTTCTCGATGTTCATATCTCTCATCAAAAGGTGCTACGTCCTTGGTCAGTCCAAACAAAGCAAAGATAGGGAGGCTCCTCACATGTAATCAGTTGCAAGGAAAGATGTGCCCCTTTGTTTAAACAATAAGTCCGCGAGTGCTGTTCCTGGAGGGAGGGAAGTCAGAAGTGGCTGTTAGAAAGTGCTGCTCCAGCTCTTGGTAAGCATCATCCGTGACGGTTGGGTTAGGCTTTCCACTTTGGCCGAAAGAGCTTCTTTGCCCGGGCTTCTAGCTTTGTTCGAAATAGGGTGCTGTAGCGCTTTCTTTCTAAAAGCTATAGGCGATCTGAAGCGTAGGCAGAGGACCCGGGTCTAGCAGGAGAAGCGGTAGCTTGAAGCAACCTTTCAGAAAGAGACCGCAGTCGTGTCCTAAATACGATTATTTTTTATCGCTAGGTTTAGTGTGAGTTCTTTCTCCGCTACTTCTCCTTTTGGCATTTCATCCATGCTATTTATCTGTGAATTGAATAAGGAAGAAGCCCGAGACTGTTAAGCTATCGTATTGTCTCCAGGAAGCATAGGTAGTTTCAAAGACGTAGCGTGGGCGTATACCATATAAGAGTCAATCCCCGGGAAATTTCCGTAAAAAGGAGAGCCCTCCTTCTAAACAAGACGATTTACCGCAATCGCCTCAGGACTCCACCTCTTTCTTCGGCGGGGGAACGAACTTCTGCTACACGAGGACTCGGTGGCTCTCCTATTCCTATCTCTTGGATGACCTCTCTTTTTTCAGACTAGCTTTCAGACCTAGGGACGGTTGAAGCCTATTCAATCAAGAAAGGCCTGACTTGCTTGCTTGCCTTTCCAAATGAGAGGACGAAGAACCTAGGCGCGGATTGGGCTCCCGAACCAAAGGTAAGCTCCTACAGCGCCTTAGGACTAGGACTGATCGGATATGCCTTCCCTTCTGACTTTCCTGAGCGAGTAGGTGATGCAGTCTAGGGTTACATGCCTGCTTCTCATAACCTACTTCTTATTACGTTACGACTTTTTTCCGCCCCCTCACGCTATAAAGTAGATTTCCTTTCTTATGGTCTATCCCCTCGTACCCGTCAGTCTAAGCCGGCTCGTAGGCTATTGGTTCTGGGGGAGGCAAATCCAGATAAATTGCTGGAGGATTTCCTTCTGCGAAGGGTCGGCTGTCATCAATATCAGGTTATTTAGCCTGAGGTTGAGCGGAAAGCTGAGTTGAAAGCTACTCCAATTCCGTTCCCCAGTGATTGCCAATTCTCTTTCCACTGAAGCAAAGGTGCGCCTTGAAGGTACGAGTCTATTCCTTCCTCCCGGTTGATTCGTCAACGAGAAAGATCATCTTTACTTGAAAGGCGTCACTCTTTATATTATCCGTATTGCAACGTGACGTATACTTCAACCTTCTCTCTCCCCATTCATTTCGAACCTCCGACAGTCGAATAGCAAACCTGTCTGTCCTGTTGGGAAGGCAGGACGAGAACTATAGTATAGGACGGGAACTAGAGTGCTCTAATTGCTCCTTCTCCGGTTGAAACCACTGTTGCCTGATCCGGAACCAGCTCTAGCTACTGTTCCATCTCCTGCACCGTTCTGCGCCTTTTTGAATGAAACGCCTAGCTTTGATGCTTTCTTCTTACCCACGCGAGATTGTTACCTAGGTGAGAGCTCTGCGTCCGTCTTGGACTGAGGGGCGCGAAGTCGGGCCTACTTTTTTTTTAAGTGCAAGTCCTGCCCTGCCTATCCCCTAAAAACCTAAGCGGCCCACCGGAGCCTTGAAAGCAAGAACTGTACGAGCCGAACGGACGAAACAAGCGAGTCCTACTTTGACTGCCTTGTCTACCCACCCACTACACAGGCCTGAGTTAGGTACAAAGGCACTCACTTTTAAGCATATCGAGGCTAATGTAAATTAGTATGCCAAAGGGATAAGTCGATCCAAGCGAACCGAGCAAGTCATTTCGTCTTTTCGGGATGAACTTATCGTGCGCTACGCCAGGCTAAAGACAAGAAAGAAGAAAGAGCGCACCCCTCTCGTGGTTGGGAGCTTCACTCTGCTAGTTTCCGCTGTGGTCTTCCCTTCGTGAGCTCCTTGGCTTGACAATAGAAAGCGGAACTGCTCTTTCGTGCAAGACAAGAACGCTAGAGGTAGAGACACATTTACAAGACAAGGCCGGAAAAATGAACATTTTCAAATTGAGTAGTAGCTCTTCCCGAGCTGCTTTCTGACGCTAAGCTAAGGCCATCTGAGAAGGAAGAAGACGCATCTTCCAATAATAAGTACCACAGCCGGCAAAGTTTTTAGAGTCGGGTTTAGGGTTTTGATTTTCTTATCAGAATCCATACCAGGAGTTTTGGAGAAAGGCCAACTTGGCTTTCCAGTCTAGTTGTCGAGCGGCAGTGTCGTAAAGTATCCCTTACTTATTTCTGTTCCCCCGTGACCCTCTATTTAGTAGTACTCTCCGTCTGTCTTCCTCTCTTTTTTTTTAAGTATGAGTCACGAGTCAAGTCAAAGGAAGGGATACAGAAGGCGCATTCCTGCCCTGCCTGTCCGCTTAGTGAATTGATCTCTTGTTTAGCGAATCGGGAATAAAAAGCCTAGGTCTCTTTCCTTTAAATGCTTTACCCCGGCACCCAGCTCAAGAGTCAGATTCTGGGGTTCAGGAATAGGGGAAGAGGGAGTCTATTGGTATGGGTCCTAATCGCTCGTAACGATCCTTGCGGATCCCTTCTGTCGTCTCGGTCTACTTGCCTCGTCGGCGTGCTCCTACCTTTCCTTTCCCTATCGAGGACTGGAAGGATTTTCCGTCCTTTGCTCTAACCACGGGATTAGTTCTGTTCTAATCACTTCGATTCCCGTACACGAATACCTTCCTTCAATCAAATAGATTGATTCCCTACCCGGAGAGAGTACTCTGGATTCCCTTTCTTAAATTTCTGTAAGCGAATCCCTTCGATTACTTTTCTAACTAATAAGGCTAGGAATCGCTACTTTTTCTTCTCTGCACGAGGGGTGGCTAATCCCCCTTCCTTCTCTTATGATTGAATCTATATGCCTTCTTTCTTAGGACTATTTAGGGG